TTGAGAGTTCCATTTTAAGTGGTAGTCACAATTACAGTGACAGTTACATTTATAATTACATTTGTGGTGAAAGTGGAAATAGTAATGAAAAGGGGAGCTCCAATATAAGAACTGTCAGGAATACTATTGATTTCAATATAAGAGAAAATTCTACTAATTTCGATTTGACTCAAAAATATAGGCATTTGTGGGTTCAATGCGAAAATTGTTATGGATTAAATTATAAGAAATTTTTTAAGTCAAAAATGAATATTTGTGAACAATGTGGATATCATTTGAAAATGAGTAGTTCAGATCGAATCGAACTTTCGATTGATCCAGGTACTTGGGATCCTATGGATGAAGACATGGTTTCTCTGGATCCTATTGAATTTCATTCGGAAGAAGAGCCTTATAAAGATCGTATTGATTCTTATCAAAGAAACACAGGATTAACCGAAGCTGTTCAAACAGGCACAGGTCGACTAAACGGTATTCCCATAGCAATTGGAGTTATGGATTTTCAGTTTATGGGGGGTAGTATGGGATCCGTAGTAGGCGAGAAAATCACCCGTTTGATCGAGTATGCTACCAATCAATTTTTACCTCTTATTCTAGTGTGTGCTTCCGGAGGAGCACGTATGCAAGAAGGAAGTTTGAGCTTGATGCAAATGGCTAAAATATCTGCTGCTTTATATGATTATCAATCAAATAAAAAGTTATTCTATGTATCTATCCTTACATCTCCTACTACTGGTGGGGTGACGGCTAGTTTTGGGATGTTGGGGGATATCATTATTGCCGAACCTAATGCCTACATTGCATTCGCAGGTAAAAGAGTAATTGAACAAACATTGAATAAGACAGTACCTGAAGGTTCACAAGCGGCTGAATATTTATTCCATAAGGGCTTATTCGATCCAATCGTACCACGTAATCCTTTAAAGGGTGTTTTGAGTGAGTTATTGAAGCTTCACACTTTTTTTCCTTTGAATTCAAATTCCATTAAGTAGTAAGTAGAGCCTGAAGTTCAATTATTTTATTTGTAGTGAACAAATAGTTAGTTTATCGGAATCAAAGTCAAAATCCGAAGAATGTATTTTTTGTTTGGTGACATAAGATTTAATTCCAAATTGTATAAAGTAAAGAATCATGTGGACAATTCTTTTTCTTTTTTTACCGATATTATTGATTAGTAATCAGGAAACCTCTATCAACAAGATAAAAAAAAGAAAATTCTGCCTTATGCGAAATTCAAATTAGGCAAATAAACCGAGTTTTCTTTTTCCTTTTTGCTGTGTATGTATATATAATTCAAATATAGAAAATATAGCTATAGAGTATCGTATCTTTTCTCCCGAGAAATCTCTATTTTGGCTAAGAATCCCTCTTGTTGGATCGAATTCTAATGAATCTTTCGGGAATTTATAATTAAATAAAAATGAAATAAAAATTGGAATTCAAATGATAAGACAAGAATGGATTTTATCATACATATATTTTTCTATATCATGTAGAAAGATTCATAAGTATTATTTATTTAATTATACATTCTTTAATTAGACATTCCTTGCATTTCTTTATTATATATATACTCACTTAGATATACTTAGTATAATTATATACGAATTATTATTATTATAAGATATCTTTATAACAGGTACAAATATTACATCGAGGTACCCATTCTATGACAACTTCCAACTTACCCTCTATTTTTGTGCCTTTAGTGGGCCTAGTATTTCCGGCAATTGCAATGGCTTCTTTATTTCTTTATGTTCAAAAAAACAAGATTGTTTAGATCCGATGGGTCCCAATCTCATCTATTTTTAAGACTTAGATATAGATAACACGCATATCTATTTAATAGAATATGGTGTAACATACGGCTTCCCCCTCCCATAAATGAGGGAGCTATTGTGTATGTGTAAATCTATGATATGGGTAAATGAGTTATGGCTATATGAAAATAGATCGGAATCGAGGCGGATATCTGAAATGTAAAGTCAATGTATCTATATGGGTGTAGATATCTATGGGAGATCATATAAAGTGAATGTTATTATTTTAGCCCTAACCAATTCGATCAATTACTCTTAAAGAGTTACATCAGAATGGCGCTAGTTGATGAGAGTTACTTCGGAAATCAAAAAAGGAAAGTCAAATCCATTTGGACTATTTTCTCAATTCTAATAAAATGCAACTGGATCTAGTATGAGTTGGCGATCAGAACATATATGGATAGAACTTATAGTGGGGTCTCGAAAAATAAGTAATTTCTGCTGGGCCTTTATCCTTTTTTTAGGTTCATTAGGATTCGTATTGGTTGGAACTTCCAGTTATCTCGGTAAGAATTTGATATCTTTAGTTCCGTCTCAGCAAATAAATTTTTTCCCACAGGGGATGGTGATGTCTTTCTACGGGATCGCGGGTCTCTTTATTAGTTCCTATTTGTGGTGCACAATTTCGTGGAATGTGGGTAGTGGCTATGATCGATTCGATAGAAAAGAAGGAATAGTGTGTATTTTTCGTTGGGGATTTCCTGGAAAAAATCGTCGTATCTTCCTACGATTCCGTATGAAAGATATTCAGTCCATCAGAATAGAAGTTAAAGAGGGGATTTATGCTCGTCGTATCCTTTATATGGAAATCAAAGGACAGGGGGCCATTCCCTTGACGCGTAGTGATGAGAATTTGACTCCGCGAGAAATTGAGCAAAAAGCTGCCGAATTGGCCTATTTCTTGCGCGTACCTATTGAAGTCTTTTGAAATGAACTGGAACTGAAGAAAAATTCTTTCTCAGTGGCAGGGAAAAAATTCAAGAATTCTCTTTTCTTTCTATAGCATAGCTGCAAGTTTTTTCAAAACGTTCATTCGAGCCAAAGTAGACGTATACGGAACGGCCATAAAACGAAACTTTTTTGTCTTGTTTTTCACTCATTTTTGATCATGACATCACAATATTCTTCATAAATAGAAATCTGTCTCCATTTTTACTGTGGGGGTAGCTGGGGGATTTATTTTAGAAATATTTTCTATTTTGATAGAAGGGGAGTTCCTTTGGTTCGAAATCCGAATAATATTCATTGAAGTGGTTCTTTCAGGAATTTATCGAAAGGGCTTCGAATTTGATCAATGGAGGTATCTGGAAACAAGATTTTTTGAATTATTTCTTCATTCGAATTCGAAGTGGGCTCTTATTCTATTTCTGTATTCTTTCTAGATTCAAGGACTAACCGCTGAATCACAAATAAAAAACAAATAAAAAATAGGGAATAGATTCATAGGTTAGCTGCCTTGTAATAGAACTTATGGTTGATAGAAAAAAAAAAATATTAGATCACATAAATTCGACGAATGAGGTGGGTTCATTAACAATTCCAATTCACAGATGAAAAAATGGCAAAAAAGAAATCATTTCTTCCTCTTCTATATCTTACATCTATAGTATTTTTACCCTGGTGGATCTCTCTCTCATTTAATAAAAGTCTTGAATCTTGGGTTACTAATTGGTGGAATACTAGGCAATCTGAAACTTTTTTGACTGATATTCAAGAAAAGAGTATTCTAGAAAAATTCATAGAATTAGAAGAACTCTTACTCTTGGAAGAAATGATAAAAGAAGACCCGGAAAGAGATCTACAAACGCTTCGTATCGGGATCCACAAAGAAACGATCCAATTGATCAAGATGCACAATGAGGATCATATCCATACGATTTTTCACTTATCGACAAATATAATCTGTTTCATTATTTTCAGTGGTTATTCTATTCTGGGTAATGAAGAACTTGTTATTCTTAACTCTTGGGTTCAAGAATTCCTATATAACTTAAGTGACACAATAAAAGCTTTTTCTATTCTTTTATTAACTGATTTATGTATCGGATTCCATTCACCCCATGGTTGGGAACTTATGATTGGCTATGTCTACAAAGATTTTGGATTTGCTCATAACGACCAAATTATATCTGGTCTTGTTTCCACTTTTCCAGTCATTCTAGATACAATTTTTAAATATTGGATCTTTCGTTATTTAAATCGTGTATCTCCCTCACTTGTAGTGATTTATCATTCAATGAATGACTGATCCAACTATAATATGTTACATAAGCAAAACATTTAAAGACGTACTTACTTTTTCTACCGAGACGAGGATTTCTCCTATTCCTATATTCCAGTACAATTATTTCAGTAAATAGCAGAATTGTGGATAGGGACTATACAAGCGACCTACCTAATTTTATTGTAGAAATTTTCGGGATCAATGATTGGACCATGCAAATTAAAAATACCCTTTCTTGGATAAAGAAAGAGATTACTCGATCTATTTCCGTATCGCTGATGATATATATCATAACTCGGACATCCATTTCAAATGCATATCCCATTTTTGCACAGCAGGGTTATGAAAATCCACGAGAAGCGACCGGGCGTATTGTATGTGCCAATTGCCATTTAGCTAATAAGCCCGTGGAAATTGAGGTTCCACAAGCGGTACTTCCTGATACTGTATTTGAAGCAGTTGTTCGAATTCCTTATGATATGCAAGTAAAACAAGTTCTTGCTAATGGTAAAAAGGGGGGTTTGAATGTGGGGGCTGTTCTTATTTTACCCGAGGGATTTGAATTAGCCCCCCCCGATCGGATTTCGCCCGAGATGAAAGAAAAGATAGGCAATCTGTCTTTTCAGAACTATCGCCCCACTAAAAAAAATATTCTTGTTATAGGTCCTGTTCCTGGTCAGAAATATAGTGAAATAACCTTTCCTATTCTTTCTCCGGACCCCGCTACTAATAAAGATGTTCACTTTTTAAAATATCCCATATATGTAGGCGGGAATAGGGGAAGGGGCCAGATTTATCCTGACGGGAGTAAGAGTAACAATACAGTTTATAATGCTACTGCGGCTGGTATAGTAAGTAAAATCAATAGAAAAGAAAAAGGGGGATATGAAATAACCATAACAGATGCGTCGGATGGACGTCAAGTGGTTGATATTATCCCCCCAGGACCCGAACTT